TTTTGATTTATTTTGCGAATATATGGATTGTGCTAAAGATTAAAAATTGATTCTCTTCTTCTTTTAGAAATTAGAAAAAAAAAAAATGAAAATGAATATAAATCCAATGGATTAAAATCCTTGGTAATTAAATTGAATTGCGAAATGTTTTTATATTGTTAGCTTTGAAATGTTAGCTTTTGCAATCTATGGAAATCTTCTAGGCGAAAATGTTCAATTCTCATAAGGTCCTCTTTACTGGTATACAAAAGGTCCAGTACTGTATTTATATTGGCCTTTTTGAGGCAATTATAGATCCTAGGAGTCAATTCTGATTGGTCAATATAAAGATGCTCAAATTCTAGGTCTCTTTCCATTCTCTTTACTTTTTCATTTCTCAGTAGTTTTCGATGTTGATCATACAAAGGATAAAGGGGTAAAACCAACCTTGTCTCAAATTTTTCTACCTGTAATTTTTCTTCTTCTACCCGTATAAAAGGAACAAGTAAGTCAATCAAATTCCGGGAGGCTTCATTAATCGCTTCTTTAGGAGTCAAACTCCCATTTGTCCATATTTCAAAAATAAGTATTTCGTGATTGTCCTTCTCATCATTTTCATTTCCATAAGAATGAATACTATAATTTGCATTTATAACAGGCATGAATACAGCATCTGTAGGATAACTTCCGTCTTGTAAGTTTTTTGGCGATTTTCTACGATAGCCGCAATTCCTCTCGATTATTAATTCAATAAACAAATCAATTGGTTCAGTTATCTTAGCAATATACTGTAAGTTATCAATGATTTCCACAGAAGGTGGTAAGATGATATCTTGAGAAAGTAGATATCCAGGACCACTGAAACAAATAGTCGCGCCATGAATTCCATCCAAATTGCCCCTCAATACAATTTGTTTCAAACTCATTAAAATTTCCTGTATTGAGTCTTCAACACCTGCTATAGTAGAAAACTCGTGTGGTAGTTTAATAAATTTTGCACGTGTGATACACATTGTTTCTATTTCTCCAAGCAAAATTCTTCGCATCACAAGGCCTATTGTCTCTGCTTTACCTTTTATAAGTGGAGACAAGGTAAAGCGTCCATAATGAAGACGCTTATTGTCGACTCTTGATTCAACACATTTCCACTGTAGTAGCCGACTGCATATTGTTACTTTCTCTCGAAACATAATAATATTATTTTTTGATCAAATTATTCAATTTTTGATCTCTATTTCTTCTATTTCTCTTGAAATATCTTCAATATTTATTTTTACAGGTGTCTTTTGTTAGGGGGCCTGCAGCCATTATGCGCTATAGGGGTTACGTCCCGGACGAAATTGAATTTTATACCAATTTTATTCAGAGTTCTTAATGCCCCATCTCTTCCGGGACCAGGACCCTTTATCCTGACTTCTGCTCGTCGCATACCGAGATCCATTAATGGCAGAATAGCATCTTCTGTTGCGGCGTAAGCAGCAAATGGTGTCCCTCTTCTTGGGCCCTTGAATCTACAAGTGCCAGCGGAGGACCAAGAGACCGCCCGACCCCGTACATCTGTAACGGTCACAATAGTATTGTTGAAACTTGCTTGAACATGAATAATTCCTTTTTTTATTTTAGGTGGATTCTTAAGCGACCAAACAATACGTCTACGTCGATTTCTGCGTCGACTAAGTTTTTGTAAAAATTTTACCATATTTTATCATCTCATAAATATAAGAATATAAATCAGGGGTTTATGGATATATCCATTTCATGTCAAAAAGGATCCTTTTTTTATTTGTACATCGGATACCTTAGAGAGTCCCTATTTAGAAGGGTTATTTTTGTCTTTGTTTATGTCTCAGGTTGGAGCAACTTACTATAAGTCTTCCCCGTCTACGTATCATTCGACAGTTTTTACAAATTTTACGAACGGAGGCCCTTCTTTTCATATTTGTCATTCCTTAATTTGAAATATACATACTTTTTTGAATAAAATTAGTTTCTTTGAATTTTTTAATCTTGAATTGTATCCCTGAGTAAGGCCTAAGATTCGAATCTTTGTTGCGGAGTCTAGAAATTAGACGCCCTCTGGTCGAATCATAACGAATTTTTTCTATTTTGACTCTATTTCTTGGTAGTATGCATATAAAAAAAAACTATGTCGGATCCTTCCTGAAACTGGATCCTCCTTATACTTATATAAATAAACTTGGAACATGCCATTGGAAACCATTGGAAAGCGAGGAAAGTGATTTAGTAATTAAACCCTTCTGAATCCTTTTTTGTTCTTTCATTCCATCTAAAATCCTCTTGAAGTATCAATTAATGTAGGAAAAATTATATTAAAAATACGTTCTTTTTTTTTTCGCAAGTGGGAAGTCCGGATATAATTCGGATATAAGAAAGATTACCATATATAACACAAGATTTTTCCACCGATTCTTTCTAGTCGAGCCTCTCTGTCTGTCATTATACCCCGAGAAGTAGAAAGAATTACAATCCCCATCCCGCCTAAAATTCTAGGAATTTCTTGATATTTAGAATAGATTTGTAGACCAGGACGACTGATACGTTTTAAATTAATATTTGTTCGATACGGCCCTTTCCTATTCCTTCTATGTCGTAGGGTTAAAACTAAAAAATTTTTATTGTTTTTTCGATGCTTCCTCACATTTTCAATAAAACCTTCTCGTAAAAGTATTTTAATCAAGGGTTTGCTAATGTTAGTAGATTCTATTCGAACAGTTCCTTTTTTAGCCATGTCAGCATTTCGTATAGAGGTTATTATGTTAGAAATAGTGTCCCTACACATGATAAACTAAAATTTTTATTGCTCCCGAATTTTTATATAATAAACGTACTCTTTTTTCTTTTTTTTATTATTTAATTATATTATTTTATTATTAATTAGTGTATTAAATAGAGGTATACGCGTGAAACACAATCGACTATAACATTGAAATTAAAATGAAATCGATTTCATTTTAATTTCAATGTTATATCGGTTATATCGGATTTTATATCTTATAACTAATACTTTATCTTACAATACTTCAGGTGCTAATGAAACTATTTTAGTGAACTTTAAATCTCTCAATTCCTCGAGGATCGCACCAAAAATTCTATTTCCCTTTGGATTTCCTTTTTTATCAAGGATAACTGCAGCATTGTCATCATACTGTATTATCATACCGTCGTCACGTTTGAATTCCTTACAAGTACGTACAATTACAGCTCTGATCACTTCTGATATTTCTAGAGATGAATCTGGTCCTACTTCCTTAATCACAGCAACAATAACGTCACCGATATTAGCATATCGGCGATTACTAGTCCCTATTATTCGAATACACATTAATTTTAGGGGTCCGCTGTTATCTGCTACATTCAAATAGGTCTGAGATTGGATCATATCATTTTTTTTTTAATCTGTTATTTCAATGTAAAGATGTAAAGGGCACAAAATCAAAGAAATATTGTTTTTCCAAAACAATAAACTTGCGATTGTTTTTTTTTCATCCCAAAGACCTTTTTCCTTTGGTTCTATCTTACTATCTTGAACTTCTTGAACTAATGAATTGAGTTCGTATAGGCATTTTGTACGCTGCTATTGAAATAGCTTTTCTGGCTATATTTTCTCTTACTCCGCCCATTTCATAAAGTATTTTACCGGGTTTAACGACAGCTACCCAATATTTGGGAGATCCTTTCCCTTTCCCCGAACCCATACGTGTTTCTGGAGATCTTATGGTAACTGGTTTGTCGGGAAATATACGTACCCATATTTTTCCACCGCGGCGTACATTTCGTGTCATTGCCCGACGCCCCGCTTCTATTTGTCTAGATGTAATCCAAGCGGGTTCAAGCGCCTGAAGAGCATATTTACCGAAACAAATATGATTACCTCGATAAGATATTCCTTTCATTCTTCCTCGATGTTGTGTACGGAATCTGGTTCTTTTGGGGTTATAGTTGATAGTTTTTTCTCAATTCCATCTCTACTACAGAACCGGACATGAGAGTTTCTTCTCATCCAGCTCCTCGCGAATGAAATGATAAAATATACATGTAGGTGCTGAATAATATATTGAATCGGGGGATTTTTTAAGATTTCCCCTATCTATTTTTTTTTATTATATAATTGTATATATATTTATATATATATAATATATATTATTACATATTATTCTATTTATATTAGTTATATTAGATATTTAGATATTCTTATTAAAATTTAGATTATGGATTTCTATAGATTTATAGATAATTATTTCTATTTTAAATTTTGGATGATGTCGTTTTTATTATATTTATTATTATTATAACGTTAGGACGAATCTGTATTTATTATTATATTACTATTATGATAGTATTATATCAGATCACTTAAAATTTTGAAATCCAATAACATAAAAAAAAAAAAAATAAATAAATAAAAACTTTCGCGGGCGAATATTTACTCTTTCAATATTTATTTCATTTGTGGGGTTAACCCATAACCGCTCATAATAAATGGATTGTCTCCTGGTTCGTTTCGCCATCCCGCCCAATAAATCATTAAGATTACTTTTCAATAGAATCTTATGTATTCATGGGTTTCATCGTTCCCATCGCTTCTCGATTAATGGTTAGGTCTTTCTTTTACAATGGGGCCTCTCATTCAATTTGTTCTTGAGTCAATATTCTCAGTCTTTATTGGTTCGAGGCCCTTGATTTTTTTTGTTCTATGAACAGATTTATTTAATTATAGATCAATCGGTATTGATGCTTTATTACATTGCCTTTTTTGAGATCACTCATAGACCTTACATATTGGAATAATATATCATTGATATTCTTTTTTTCTCTCTTTCTCTCATCCTTTCATTTATCTGCATAATTTTCTATTTTGCTTTACAACTCATAATCTGATTGGTTTTTCTTTTGTTTATGCAAAAAGGATTTCAATTGCTATAATGATATGATCAATATATCATATCTTGACTGCCTCTTTGGATCCAGCAGATAATTTGAAACGATGAGTTGGTTATTAGTTCTATATTTATTAGTTCATAGTATGAGTCAGTCAATTTTTTTATCCTGACTCTAAAAAACAAACGAGTCACACACTAAGCATAGCAATTATATCAAATTAGAAATCAAAATTTTTATTTGAAATTTTATTCAACCCCACTAAATTCGAATTGCTCCTTTTTGTTTTGACTGAATAAAAAAAAGAATGAAATAATTTGTCTTTTTTGTTATATCAATGGATAGAATGTAAAGACAAGTCAAGTAAGGGTTTAATATTCCTCGTCTATAAATATCCAAATTTTTATACCCAATACCCCTTTTATAGTTGTAACCATATAGGAACAATAATCAAATTTAGCTCGAACAGTTTGTAGAGGAACCCTACCCTTTCTCATCCATGCGGTGCGCGCACGTTCTCTTCCGGCAAGACGTCCTGCAATTTTTATTTGAATTCCTTTTGTATCCGTGTGTTCATTTAATTCAATAGCCTTTTTCATTACTTTGTGATATGAAACTCTATTATTTATTTGCTCGCCTATAAATTCTGCAAGAATAGTAGGGTGCCCGTAAGGGTCTTCAATTCCTCTAATATCAATCTTGAGTGTTCGATTCACACAATTAATTTCTTTTTGTACATTCATCAGTAATTCTTCCATTATTTTAGGTCTATCTTTTTTGAATAAGTGGGGGAACCCCATATATATTGTGACCCGAATCGCATGGATCTTTTTTTGTTTTTGAATCTCTATACGTGCAAGTCCATCCACACCATAAGATGGTATCATAATTTTTTGTACAAAATTCTTGATACAGTTTCTTATTTTTTGATCTTCTTCTAAATCCTCATAAAAATTTTTTGGTTGTGCAAACCAAATAGAATAATGCCTTTGGGTTTTACCAAGTCTGAAACCAAGTGGATTTATTTTTTGTCCCATAATGTCCTAATAATATACTATTTAGAAATTGGAAAAAGGCATATAATATTCGCTGACTTCTTCACATAAGGATATATCTTTTAATACAATCGTTATATGACAAGTCGGTCTTTTTATCAGATAACGTCGTCCCCGAGCCCGAGGTTTTAATCTTTTCGCAGTAGTACCCTCGTTGACTTCGGCTTTACTAATGACTAAATTGGCTTCGTTGAAACCCATATTGTGACTAGCATTTGCTGCTGCAGAATAAATCAATTTTAAAATGGGGTAACATGCTCGATAAGGCATGAGGTCGAGTATCATAATTGTTTCTTCATAGGAACGTCCACGAATTTGATCAATTACTCTTCGCACTTTATGAGCGGACATGCGTATATGTCGACCTAAAGTGTATATTTCTGTATATGGCTTCCTCTTTCCATTCTTTATCATAAGATAAGGTGCACCTCTTATTAATTAGGTATTGATATTCACTATTTTTAGTATTAATTATTTAATAATTAACGAGTAGATTTATCATCTTTTTTACGACGAGATTTATCATCTTTTTTACGACTAGATTTATCATCTTTTTTACGACTAGATTTATCATCTTTTTTACGACTAGATTTATCATCTTTTTTACGACTAGATTTATCATCTTTTTTACGACTAGATTTATCATCTGTTTTTTCATACTCCCGATAATTTCTAGTAGGTGCAAATTCTCCCAATTTATAGCCCAACATACGCATTGTTATATAAATAGGTATATGTTCCTTTCCATTATAGATAGCCAGAGTATGGCCCACCATTGTGGGTATAACGGTCGATGCCCGGGACCACGTTAATATTATTTCTTTTTCTTTTTCCGTCTTTGTATTAAGCTTTTCTAGTTTTCTTACTAAATGAATTGCCACAAAAGGATTTAGTTTTTGAACTCGCGTCATAGTTAATTTCTCCTATTTTTTTTTTAAGACGAAGAATCAAATTATTACTATATTGATTTCTTTTTCTACGTCTCGCTCTCCGATTTACTACGGCGACGAAGAATCAAATTATCATTATATTTATTTCTTTTTCTAGTTTTTCTTCCAAGTGCAGGATAACCCCAAGGGGTTGCGGGGTTTTTTCTACCAATTGGGACTTTCCCTTCACCACCCCCATGGGGATGGTCTACAGGGTTCATAACTACTCCTCTTACTACAGGACGCTTACCTAGCCAACATTTAGATCCGGCTCTCCCTAAACTTTTATTTCTCACCCCAACATTTCCTACTTGTCCGACTGTTGCTGAGCAGTTTTGGGATGTTAAACGAACCTCCCCAGAAGGTAATTTTAATGTGGCCGATTTCCCCTCTTTTGCAATCAGTTTCCCTACAGTACCTGCGGCTCTAGCTAATTGTCCACCCCTTCCAAGTGTGATTTCTATGTTATGTATGGCCGTGCCTAAGGGCATATTGGTTGAAGTAGATTCTTCTTTTTGATCAATCAAAACCTCTTCCCAAACTGTACAAGCTTCTTCCAAAGCATACGGCTTTCTGGGTGTAGATGATGATATCTATAGAGATGGATCTTATATATCGTACAATGAAGTAAAGTACTACATGAGTGGGTATATAGGAATCCAAATCCGCCGAATCGCTCATGTTATGTTCTTCTACATCCTAGGTCTTCCCGTTCCTTCATCTGGCTTATGTTCTTCATGTAGCATTCAGACCGAATGACTCTATGAAATTACGTCGATACTTCCACATATTAGTTAGGGGTAACGTAGGAGACATCCATATTTTTCCCCCGGGGGGAATCTTTAGAATTACCACTGCTTAGCTTTCAATTCGCCTCTGACCATCAAATGAAATGTGAATAACCCGTCCTTCCTCTTTTTTCAAAAAGAGGCGCTTCTGGTTTTGTCGGTGCTTGAAACAATTTTGTCTTCTCCATATTACTAGATCTCTATAGTCAATAATTTTATATGAGGAACTACTGAACTCAATCACTTGCTGCCGTTACTCTTCAGTTTTCTGTTGAGGTCTATCCCATAGAGGTACTCAAATTGGATCAGTGATCGATTTCTAGGTTTCGTCGTCAACCTAATTGGTTACTTCCAATTACGTAAATCAATAGTTCAAACCGCACTCAAAGGTAGGGCATTTCCCATTTTTATAGGAACTTTTGTACCAGAAATAATGGTATCTCCAATTCTAGCCCCTCTGGGATGTAAAATATATCCCTTCTCGCCATCCCTATAGTGTATGAGACAGATGTATGCATTTCTATTAGGATCGTATTCTATGGTTACGATTTTACCATATATGTCTTTTTCATTCCGTCGAAAATCTATTTTACGATATAAACGCTTATGACCCCCCCCTCTATTCCTTGCGGTAATGATTCCTCTGGCATTACGGCCTTTACCACAACGATGCTGTCCATAGATCAATTTATTTCGTGTATTGGATTTCACTTGACTGCCTCCGGCTCCTTTGCGTGCGCTTGGGGTAGAAGTTTTGTATAAATGTATCACCATGGTATTAAGTATTTTGATTTAAGTTATTTTCTATTTAAGAGGTGGAATAGAATAACCCGGGTGAAGCGTAATGATCATACGTCTGTAATGCATTGTATGTCCCATAATAGGTTTCTTTCTTCGAACCTTGCCCGGAAGTCGATGGCTATTCATAGCTATTACCTTGACACCAAAAAAAAGCTCGACCCAATGTTTTATTTCTGTCCTCGTTAATCCTGATTCTACATTAAAAGTATATTGATTTTTCTCCAATAACCGTAAACTTTTGTGTGTAAATACTGCATATTTGATTCCATCCATAAATCGATTTCCCTCCCTATTAGTTCTAGTCTCAATAAGAATGCTAGTTCTTACTATTCATATGTTATATGATATAATATATCACATCGTTATGTCTGGATGATGAGATTACATTGATACAGAACCGATTGCAATAGACTTAACTTTTTTTTGGAAAAAAGAAAAATAAAATCGATTCTCTAATCCAGTAGGAATTAACTTAAATCTTAAATAAGGAATACAAATATTTTTATACCACTAGGGTTAAATAGAATGTAAAAAAGTTCAGAATGAGGAAATGGGATAATTCATATTTTTCGCGTCTATACAATAACTTCAATGTTTGAATTGAGGGCTTTTATTATAAGACTTATCTGATCTTATCAATTGCTATAATTTTTTTCATCGAATAAATCATGAATTCTTCTAGGACTAAAGATTTTATCGAAAACTTATAGCAGCTTGCCAAACAAAGGCTAATAGAAAAAAGAGGACAGGGATTACGGGCATAACATCTACTATTGGATTCAAAAAAGCGTAGGCTTCAGGCAATTTTGTAAAGAAAAAACTGCTTGAATAATGGGCAGAATTAAGACAGATCCAAATCAAACTAAAAAAATTAAGCATAACAAACATTTTGTTCTTGAAGATAATTGTATTTTGACTGGGTTATTTAATATGTTATTGATATCAAAATTGATATAAAATAAATAATAAATAAAGTAAGGTAGACCAAAAACCTTTCTTTATTTCAATTTACCCAATCAAAAATCCTTCAATTCTCAAATCAAAAAGAATAGAAGAAATCATATTTTCATACAATATCTTAATTGAATTATATATTATGATCAATAAATGAAGTTTAATTCTATATCTATAGATATCAAAATCCGAACAACAAGCTAATCTATTTCATAGTGGGCGAGACTTGACAAAAAAGCAATACCAAGAAATATTCGAAATAGATATTAGAATATTTCTATATTATATAAGGTATTATAAGACAAAAAAGCAATACCAAGAAATATTCTAATACTGTATTATAAGGTATTATAAGATAAAAAAGCAATACCAATATAATAATATTGTATTATAAGAATAGAACAAAACAGAATATTCTAATATATATTATATTAGAATATATATTGGGTTGAATAGCAATAGAAATGGGGCGTGGCCGAGTGGTAAGGCAACGGGTTTTGGTCCCGCTATTCGAAGGTTCGAAACCTTCCGTCCCAGAGCATACCTATTCTTTATATCAAAATAAAGATTTCCTTTTTGAATTGAACAACCCTCTATTTCTATTATAGTGAATTTTTTGATATTTTATTTTTATTTAAATTGAATAAATTCTTTTGTTTTCGTCATTGTGTATTTCTTCTCAACACATTCACATTCATATTGACAATAGTGTAGCAAATAAATATAATCCGATCTGGGGTAACTTGGATCTTATCTGTGGATCTATTTATCTCTGCTCCATAGGTTTGGTTTTTTCTTTATTCAAATAATGGATTTGTTGGATTTGCTGTGATACAAAAGTATTTTTTTGATTGAAAAAAGGTATAAAAAAATGTAGAAATATGTATAATAAATATACATAATAAATCAAAAATGTAGAAATATTTCTAATAAAATAGAAATATGTATAATATAATAAATATGTATAATATAATAATAAATAATATATAAATAGAAAAATTTAGAAATTTCTATATATAATTAGAATACATAAATATAAGAATGGATAGCACAAGAGACAAGAGGTATTTTGACTTTATCCATATTTTGATTTGAGAATTTCTTCTAGTTTCATCTGATCCGTTCTTTTTTTTATGTTTAGAATCTATTATAAATTTTTATATTTCATTTCTTGTTCATTTCTTACTAGTTTAATGTTTTAATTGTGTCGTGCGATTCAATCTCTTTATTTATTTTGATTCCGATTGTATCTACATAACCTAATAGTTTTATTTTGATTTGGGTTGCTAACTCAACGGTAGAGTACTCGGCTTTTAAGTGCGGCTAACATCTTTTACACATTTGTATGAAGAAGCGGATTCGTCCATACCATCGGTATAGTTTGTAAGACCACGACTGATCCTGAAAGGAATGAATGGAAAAAACAGCATGTCGTATCAATGGAGAATTCTGAGAATATTTCATTCTTACCGGGTCGGCCCCAAACCTTGTTTGAATTCTTGGTGCGGAACATAAAAAAATGAATTCAAAGTTGGGTCGAGTGAATAAATGGATAAAGCCCTATGGCTACAATTATAGGGAAAGAAAAAAGTAACGAGCTTCCGTTTTTAATTTGAATTATTATCCGATCCAGTTAGACGTTAAAAATATATTGGTGCCTGATGCGGGAAAGGCTTTTCCATGAGCTTCGATTTTTTTAATGAGTCCTAACTATTAGCTATTCTCCACTATGAGGGGGAGATGAATGTGTAGAAGAACGAGTATATTGATAAAGAAATTTTTATAAAATCAAAAGAGCGATTAGCTTGAAAAAGTAAAGGATTTCTAATCATCTTATTATCCTATAATGAACATAAACCAATTAGATGGAAAAAAGAGAGAATAGAGAGTCCGTTGATGAGTTTATCCGTTTCCGAGGTATCTATTCTTTTCTTATTATATTAGACTACTTTGGTTTTACTGTATCGCACTATGTATCATTTAATAACCCCAAAAATCCCCTATCCTTGCTTCAATCAAATCTAATTGAAAATGGAGGACAAATCCAATTGAAAATGGAGGAATATCAACGAAATTTAGAACTAGATAGATCTCGAAAAAATGACTTCCTATACCCACTTATCTTTCGGGAGTATATTTATACACTTGCTCATGATCATGGTTTAAATAGATCTCTTTTGTTGGAAAATGTAGGTTATGACAATAAATCCAGTTTGCTAATTGTAAAACGTTTAATTACTCCAATGTATCAACAGAATCATTTGATTATTTCTGCTGATGATTCTAACCAAAATCCATTTTTTAGGTACAACAAGAATTTGTATTTTCAAACGATATCAGAGGGGTTTGCAGTTATTGTGGAAATCCCATTTTCCCTACGATTAGTATCTTCTTTAGAAAGGTCAGAAATAGTAAAATCTCATAATTTACGATCAATTCATTCAATATTTCCTTTTTTAGAGGACAAATTTCCACATTTAAATTATGTGTCAGATGTACTAATACCTTACCCCATCCATCTTGAAAAATTAGTTCAAACCCTTCGCTACTGGTCGAAAGATCCCTCTTCTTTGCATTTATTACGGCTCTTTCTTCACGAGTATTGGAATTGGAACAGCCTTATTATTCCAAAGAAATCGATTTCCATTTTTGCAAAAAGTAATCCAAGATTATTCTTGTTCCTATATAATTATCATGTATATGAATACGAATCCATCTTCTTTTTTCTCCGTAACCAATTCTTTCATTTACGATCAACATTTTCTCGGGTCCTTCTTGAGCGAATATATTTCTACGGAAAAATCGAACATTTTGCAGAAGTCTTTGCTAATGATTTTCAGGCCATCTTATGGTTGTTCAAGGATCCTTTCATGCATTATGTTAGATATCAAGGAAAATCAATTCTGTCTTCAAATTCAAAGGATACGCCTCCTCTGATGAAAAAATGGAAATATTACCTTGTCAACTTATGTCAATGTTATTTTTATGTGTGGCTTCAACCAGAAAAGATCCATATAAACCCATTATCCAAGCATTCTTTCGGCCTTTTGGGCTATTTTTCAAGTGTACGACTAAATCCTTCAGCGGTCCGGAGT